CTGTTATGATACTGAACCTCATGCCTTATCGAGCATCTTATCCCATCTTAAAGTTGGTCTATTCAGCAGCAGCAAATGCTACTCATTATAGGGATTTCGACAAAGCAAATTTATTCATTACTAAAGCCGAAGTCAGTAGGAGTACTATTATGAAAAAATTCAGACCTCGGGCTCGAGGACGTAGTTTCCCCATAAAAAAAAGCATGTGTCATATAACAATTGTACTAAATATAGTAAAGAAATCTAAATAACCTTTAGATTCATGTAAGATTTCAATTCCCACTTAAAAAAAATATAGAATAGAAAAATATGGGACAAAAAATAAATCCACTCGGTTTCAGACTTGGTACAACCCAAAAACACCATTCCTTTTGGTTCGCACAACCAAAAAATTATTCTGAAGGTTTACAGGAAGATAAAAAAATAAGGAATTGTATCAAGAACTATATACAAAAGAATAGGAAAAAGGGCTCGAATAGAAAAATCGAATCAGACTCAAGTTCCGAAGTAATTACACATAATAGAAAAACAGACTCAGGTTCAAGTTCTGAAGTAATTACACGTATAGAAATTCAAAAAGAAATCGATACGATCCACGTCATAATCCATATTGGATTCCCTAATTTATTAAAGAAAAAAGGAGCAATCGAAGAATTAGAGAAAGATCTACAAAAGGAAATTCACTCTGTAAACCAAAGACTTAATATTTCTATCGAAAAAGTAAAAGAGCCTTATAGAGAGCCTAACATTCTTGCAGAATATATAGCTTTCCAATTAAAAAATAGAGTTTCATTCCGAAAGGCAATGAAAAAAGCCATTGAATTAACTAAAAAAGCAGATATAAGGGGAGTCAAAGTAAAAATTGCGGGTCGTCTCGGAGGAAAAGAAATTGCACGTGCCGAATGCATCAAAAAAGGTAGACTCCCCCTCCAAACAATTCGCGCTAAAATTGATTATTGCTGCTATCCAATTCGAACTATCTATGGAGTATTAGGTGTAAAAATTTGGATATTCGTAGAGGAAGAATAACTAATCTTGTCTTGGCATTCTGTCCAGTGATAGAATAAAAAATGACAATAGACTTTTTTTCCTGAAATCCCTGAAAAAACAAGAAATTCTACCTCTTTCTATAAGATTTAATGAAAATTGATAAATCATTTAATATAATTGCTATGCTTAGTGTGTGACTCGTTATTTTTTTCTTTTTTAAAGAAAAAAACTTAGTAATTATAGAAAATTAACTAATAACCAACCTATTGCTTCGTATTGTCGAGATCCTAACTAAGAAACAGTCACTATATGAATAAATATCTCTATCATAAATGAGTAGATCTATCATATAGTTGTAGCAACTGCTTTTTCTCTAAAAAAGAAATTATATTCTAGGTTGTGAAGGAAAACTAAAGGGATGTGGATAAAGGGAGGGATGATAGAAAGAAGGAAGAGGAATTAAATAAGATATAGGATTCCAATATGTATGGTCTATGAATTGCATCATAAAAAGCAATGTGATAAAGCATCAATATAATAAAAATAATAGAGAATTAGAAATCGTAACTTGAAAAAAGAACTAGAAATTAAAAGCAATAATAATAATAAAGAGCCGCCCTGGTTAATAAAACTGAGAAAATTAACTCGGAAAGAAATTTTTTGGAAGCTCCATTGTGGAATTCAGACCTAACCATTCAAGGAGAAGCAGTGGGAACGACAGAACCTATGATTGCATAGGATTTTATTGAAAAGAATCCTAATACTTCATTGGGTGGGATGGCGGAACAAACCAAAAAAATTGTTTTATTTGGTAAGGTTATAAATTAACAAATAAGACAGGAAAGAGTAAATATTCGCCCGCGAAATACTTTTTGAATTAGAATTACCATTATTCAATATTCAATAAGAGTAAAAATAAGGATTTTTTTTTTACAGATTACATCATCTATAAAATATAGAATTTAGATAAATAGACACACATCTAGATATATTCTAGATCTTCTTTCTTGACTATATATTTTTATATTATTTATCTATTAATATGTCTCTATCCCTAATATTTTTGAATATTATGGAATTAGATAAATTTACACACTTTCTCATTTCATTCGCGAGGAGCTGGATGAGAAGAAACTCTCATGTCCAGTTTTGCAGTAGAGATGGAACTAAGAAAGAACCATCGACTATAACCCGAAAAGAACCAGATTTCGCAAACAACATAGAGGAAGAATGAAAGGAAAATCCTGCCGAGGCAATCGTATTTGTTTTGGTAGATATGCTCTTCAAGCACTTGAACCTGCTTGGATCACGGCGAGACAGATAGAAGCAGGACGAAGAGCAATAACACGATATGCACGTCGTGGTGGAAAAATATGGGTACGTATATTTCCCGACAAACCGGTTACACTAAGACCGACGGAAACACGTATGGGCTCAGGAAAGGGGTCCCCCGAATATTGGGTAGCCGTTGTTAAACCAGGTCGTATACTTTATGAAATGGGGGGAGTATCCGAAACTGTAGCTAGAGCAGCTATCTCCATAGCTGCCAGTAAAATGCCCATACGAAGTCAATTTATTCGATTAGAAATATAGAACCCCCTAAAACTAAAACAAGTATTGAAGATAAAAAAACGGCCCTGTTTTTCTTTCTGAAAAGACAATATTTCTTTCATCCTTTTGCATTGAAATAACAAATTGAAATCAAAATAATATGATTCAACCTCAGACCCTTTTAAATGTAGCAGATAATAGTGGAGCTCGAAAATTGATGTGTATTCGAGTCATAGGAGCTGCTGGTAATCAGCGATATGCTCGTATTGGTGATGTTATTGTTGCTGTAATCAAAGACGCATTGCCCCAAATGCCCCTAGAAAGATCCGAAGTAATTCGAGCTGTAATTGTACGTACATGTAAAGAGTTCAAATGTGAAGACGGTATAATAATCCGCTATGATGACAATGCAGCGGTTATAATTGATCAAAAAGGAAATCCAAAAGGAACTCGAGTTTTTGGCGCAATTGCCGAGGAATTGAGAGAATTGAATTTTACCAAAATAGTTTCATTAGCTCCTGAAGTATTATAAATACTAGTAGGTGAAATTTAGATCAAAGAATGAATTTAGTAGATTGTGTTTTACGTATATGTTTTAAAATCTAAAATGAAAAGCAAAAAAAGAAAACATGTTGATTATAGAAAAATTTGGAGGAACCTAGAATTATAGTCTTATGGGCAAGGACACTATTGCTGATTTACTAACCTCTATAAGAAACGCGGACATGAATAAAAAAGGAACAGTTCGAGTAGTATCTACAAATATTACTGAAAACATTGTGAAAATACTTCTACGAGAGGGTTTTATTGAAAGTGTTCGGAAACATCAGGAACGTAGCAGATATTTCTTGGTTTCAACTTTGCGACATCAAAAGAGAAAGACTAGAAAAGGAATATATAGAACAAGAACCTTTTTAAAGCGTATCAGCCGACCCGGCTTACGAATTTATACCAACTATCAAGGAATTCCTAAAGTTTTGGGTGGAATGGGAATTGCTATTCTTTCTACTTCTCGAGGGATAATGACAGATCGAGAGGCTCGACTAAACAGAATTGGGGGAGAAGTCTTATGTTATATATGGTAATCGCTCCGCCTATACTGCCCGAACTCTATCTCGACCTTCCTATTTTGAAAATAAAAATCCAAAAATAGGAGAAAAAAAATATGACAGAAAAAAAAAATAGGAGAGAAAAAAAAAACCCGCGAGAAGCAAAAGTAACTTTTGAAGGTTTAGTTACGGAAGCCCTACCCAACGGAATGTTCCGCGTTCGGCTAGAGAATGACACCATCATCCTGGGCTATATTTCAGGAAAGATTCGTTCTAGTTCTATACGAATACTGATGGGGGATAGGGTAAAAATTGAAGTAAGTCGTTACGATTCAAGCAAGGGACGTATAATTTATAGACTTCCCCATAAAGATTCGAAGCGTATTGAAGACTCGAAGGATATCGAAGATTTGAAGGATAGCGAAGATTCAAAGGATTAGGTTTTTTTTATAGGGTAATAAATTAGAAGTTCAAAAATTCAAGCAAAGAGACTTATTTTTTCCAAAATATTAGATTCATAGTTTAAGAAAGGATACGGAAATATGAAAATAAGAGCTTCCGTTCGTAAAATTTGTACAAAATGTCGACTGATTCGTAGGCGTGGACGAATTAGAGTCATTTGCTCTAATCCGAAGCATAAACAAAGACAGGGGTAATCTTTCGAAAAAGAACTTTACTTTCTAAAAATTAAAAAGTACCCGCGGAAATGTTCAAATTCCAAATAAAATAATTTTAAATAATTAAAGTAAAGGGTATATTTTACCCTGAAACGGATATCTTTGTATCTTTTTTTCTTTTTGTTATTTATAACTCATATTTATGAGATAATAAAATATGGCAAAAGCTATACCAAAAATTGGTTCACGTAAGAAAGTTCGTATTGGTTTACGTAGGAATGCACGTTTTAGTTTACGGAAAAGTGCACGTAGAATAACAAAAGGGGTTATTCATGTTCAAGCTAGTTTCAACAATACCATTATAACTGTTACAGACCCGCAAGGTCGCGTGGTTTTCTGGTCCTCCGCGGGTACTTGTGGATTCAAAAGTTCAAGAAAAGCATCACCCTATGCTGGTCAAAGAACCGCAGTAGATGCTATTCGTACAGTAGGTTTGCAACGAGCAGAAGTTATGGTAAAGGGCGCTGGTAGTGGAAGAGATGCCGCATTACGAGCCATTGCTAAAAGCGGTGTGCGATTAAGTTGTATACGCGATGTAACACCTATGCCGCATAATGGATGTCGACCGCCTAAAAAAAGACGTCTGTAAAAGAATTAATATGTTTTCAAGAGAAATAAACGATTCAATGATCAAATAATAATACTAGTCTATTATGGTTCGAGAGGAGGTAGCAGGATCCACTCAAACACTACAGTGGAAGTGTGTTGAATCAAGAGTAGATAGTAAGCGTCTTTATTATGGTCGTTTCATTCTGTCCCCGCTTAGAAAAGGTCAAGCGGACACCGTCGGTATTGCCTTGCGAAGAGCTTTACTTGGAGAAATAGAAGGAACATGTATCACACGCGCAAAATTTGGGAGGGTGCCACACGAATATTCTACAATAGCAGGTATTGAAGAATCCGTACAAGAAATTTTACTAAATTTGAAAGAAATTGTATTGAGAAGTAATCTCTATGGAGTTAGAGACGCATCAATTTGCGTCAAAGGTCCTAGATACATAACTGCTCAAGATATAATCTTACCACCTTCCGTAGAAATAGTTGATACGGCACAACCTATAGCTAACTTGACAGAGCCCATTGATTTTTGTATTGAGGTACAGATAAAGAGAGATCGCGGATATCAGACAGAACTCAGAAAGAACTATCAAGATGGAAGTTATCCTATAGATGCTGTATCCATGCCTGTTCGAAATGTGAATTATAGTATTTTTTCTTGTGGGAATGGAAATGAAAAACACGAGATACTTTTTCTAGAAATATGGACTAATGGAAGTTTAACCCCTAAAGAAGCGCTTTATGAGGCTTCTCGTAATTTGATTGATTTATTCCTCCCTTTTCTACACGCGGAGGAAGAGGGCACTAGTTTCGAAGAAAATAAAAACAGGTTTACTCCGCCCCTTTTTACTTTTCAAAAAAGATTAACTAATCTAAAGAAAAACAAAAAAGGAATTCCATTGAATTGTATTTTTATTGATCAATTAGAATTGCCTTCTAGAACGTATAATTGTCTCAAAAGGGCCAATATACATACACTATTGGACCTTTTGAGTAAGACTGAAGAAGATCTTATGAGAATTGAAAGTTTTCGTATGGAAGATAAAAAAAAGATATGGGACACTCTAGAGAAGTATCTCCCAATGGATTTACTTAAGAATAAGCTCTCGTTTTAAATCCATTACAATTTTTTATTCTTCTTCTTTTTCGAGTTAGAATAAAAAGAAAAAAGAAAACAATTTTGCATCTTTGGTACAATCTCTATTTTCGCGAAATGGATCATAATAAAATGGATTTTAGGTATCTAGGGAAGATTCACTTGGAAGTAACTATTTCCTAGATACCTATGCACGGTACTTCACGGTTGAATGAATCAAAAAATACCTAAAAAAGACCTAAAGTTAAAGATTTATCAATGGGTAATGTTGCTCCAATACCTAACCAAAGAGCTACTGCAGTACCGATTAAAAAAACGGTCGTAGCTACTGGGCGACGAAAGGGATTTTGGAATTTATTGACATTCTCTAGAAAGGGTACTGTCAATAAGCCTGTTGGCACAGAAACCATTAAGAGAACGCCCAATAACTTATTGGGTACCGTACGGAGTATTTGAAACACGGGAAAGAAGTACCACTCAGGTAATATTTCCAGAGGAGTTGCAAACGGATCCGCCGGTTCACCAATCATTGATGGTTCGAGAACCGCTAAACCTACATTACATGCAATAGTACCTAGAATTACTACTGGAAAAATATATAAAAGATCATTCGGCCATGCGGGTTCCCCGTAATAATTATGTCCCATCCCTTTAGCTAATTTAGCTCTTAATACAGGATCGTTTAAGTCTGGTTTCTTTGTTATTGGGATAGGTGAACTATTTAGGATCCATCCCCCAAAAGAACCGGACATGAGAATTTATCATCATCCGGCTCGAGCAAGAATGAAAGAAATAAGACCGCGGAAGATCCATAATAGAATTATGGTGTATAATGACTCAATGACTCTAGGCAAGAAAAGCTTTATCAGATTCTCTTTTCCGAAGTTGGACCCACAATTACTCATTGAAAAGAATCCTATTCTTATGGGCAAATGCTCAATATCCAAGTGGGCTTACAAATTTGATCCTGATCAATTGCTTTCTGGATTGTCTCATGTCTCTTGATTAGTTGGTGTTTATCCCCTCAATATCGCAAGTTTCTTACCTCCAAACAAAATATTTACTTGTTACTAATAAAAAATAAAAAAGTTTAGCCTACATTCTTCCTTAGATCCCTTCTTTTACTCCGATAGTATTGCGGATCACAATCGATGCAAAGAAAATGAATGCATTTCCATACTATAATAAAAATAAAAAAGGGTAAGTGTAATATTAGATCATGTCACATGACTTATTCCATTTCTACTCTATGGGATCTTACGGAGCCTGTTCATGGATGACATGGTTGGGTATGATCATAGAAAATATTCTCCTCAAGTGAACCAGCCTATCCTTCCTAGGTAGGAGACTTACGCGTTGATTGGATGCGGAGACACCTTTGGTTGTGAATTCTAATGTGGCAGATACAATTCTTTATCTGCATGGCCAAATCAATAATTCAAGTCACACACTCCCATAATCCGCCTTTTTTTCTTTCGTAAAATTAACTTCAACTATTTGTATTGTATCAAAATACTTCGGAGTTGAAGAGAAGTATCCAAATGACATGTGTTATTTTACAATAACCCATGTTTGTAGCAATGAAATACAACAACCTACCCGATATGATATATGAGAATTCCAATTTTCGATGATATGCCTTCCCTATAAAGGACCCGAAATACCTTGCTTACGTATCATTGGAAAGTGCATTAACATAAATACGGCAGTAAGCAGAGGCAGTACAAAGGTATGTAAACTATAAAAACGAGTCAAAGTGGATTGACCCACACTAGCACTTCCACGTAATAACTCCACTAAAGGCGATCCTATTACCGGAATGGCGTCAGGTACACCTGTCACAATTTTGACTGCCCAATAACCAATTTGATCCCAAGGCAAAGAATAACCAGTTACACCAAATGATGCAGTCAAAACAGCCAAAACCACACCTGTGACCCAAGTTAATTCGCGGGGTTTTTTAAATCCACCTGTGAGATACACACGAAATACATGCAGGATCATCATTAGAACCATCATACTTGCTGACCATCGATGAACTGATCGGATTAACCAACCAAAGTTGGCCTCGGTCATTATGTATTGAACCGAGGAAAAAGCCTCTGTAACAGTTGGGCGGTAGTAAAAAGTCATAGCAAAACCGGTAGCGACTTGTACTAGAAAACAAGTAAGTGTAATTCCCCCTAAACAATAAAATATGTTGACATGGGGAGGAACATATTTACTAGTTATATCATCTGCAATTGCCTGAATCTCAAGACGTTCCTCAAACCAATCGTATACTTTATTGAGATAGGTAACTAACCCAAGTCCCCCTCTAAGAACCGTATATGAAAATTTCATCTCGTACGGCTCAAGCAGAAACACACAAATTATCAACGAATATTAGAAAAAAAAAGGTTCAAAACTTCATCAGCCACTGAATTGGGTCGATTTGCCTTGAAGATATGAAATAAGACAAATTCGGAATATATTCTTTGTGATGATAATGCCAAAAAATCTCAAGTTGGCTCATCTGTCTTTCTTCCTTTCCCTTATGCCGGTCATTAGAGGCCTCTTGACTTTTCTCTTCCCTATTTTGGATTTGTTTTTTTTTGTGCGTAATCGTAATATAGAAATTATCTTGTTGCGATCCTATGAATCAGTTCAATTAAAACCTTAGATTCATACTAGAGCCACGATGATTGAGTCTCAAGCTAAACAAAAGGCAAGGGTTCTTCGAATAAGAACCACTTGATAATCATTTATTGAATCAGTGTAATGACTCGGAAAAATAAAAATAGAGAGAAAAAAGTTGTCTTTTGGGCAAACAAAATTGGAAGGAAGAAAATTTCTTTTTTTATTTTTATTTAAGAACTACTTTAATTTTTCAGTCTGGTTGCGAGGTCTTAATAGTGAATATGAATCATAGTTCCATTTTTTTTTGATCCACTCTATCTATATTCGTGTTCCAGATACTAGAATAAATAATATCTGACGAATTACAATCATCTTGATAGAGATAACAGGCCCTTTCTATGTATTATCAATAGGATCAATTCTAACAAGTCACACACTCATATTCCAGAGATACCGAAACAAAAAAATTCCGCGGTCGAACTACCATAATGTCTAGAAATGTAGAGCTTAAACTAGAAAGGCTTTTTTGGATGGAAAAACTATGACTTCCTGGTTTTAGTTAGTAGAAACCTAATTGGTTAAAATTCCGTCCAGTAAAACAGAAGAATTATAAATTTCTAAAATGATAGATAGGAATATAGCGAATAAAGCCATTGCGACTCCCATAAAAGGAGTGGTCCCCCAACCCGGAGCTACTTTCCCATATTCCGAATTCAAGGGTTTCAATAAACTACCTGCACCTGTTTTTTTTGGCCTAGGTTTAGAACTATCTTCAACGGTTTGTGTAGCCATAAATTCTATTTCATCATTGGTGTTGACTTTGTATACTATTCCGTTGTAGTTGTAAATACACGATCTTTTCGTAGATCCATTGTAATCTTGAAATTCTATAAAAATGGAAACAGCAACTTTAGTCGCCATCTCCATATCTGGTTTACTTGTAAGCTTTACTGGGTATGCCTTATATACCGCGTTTGGGCAACCCTCTCAACAATTAAGAGATCCATTCGAAGAACACGGGGACTAATTGAAGTAAGAAGTCTACCAGATGGGTGGACTTCTTACTTCAATGAAATTATTTTATTCTTTTAGTTGGAGTTGGTGGAACCTTAGGTGGTTCTCGGAAGAAGATAGCGAAAAAAATTATCCCTAAAGTAGAAACTAAAAGGAACGTATAAACCAATGCTTCCATAGATTTGATCGTGGTTTATTTACAATTATAACTTCCACACCTATTCATTTGTCATTTGGGAGAATTTCCCATATAAAAAAAAAAGAGTTAAAGAAAGGATGGGAGATGTTTCCCATGTCAAATCAAAAAGGATAGGTCAAAGATACCATAACAATGTATATCAGACTGCCTGTTTCCTTGTAGTTGGATCTCCCACTTTTTGGAATGTTCCAAATTCCACTTGAGCATCCAAATCTGGATCAATACCAGCAAAAACATCTCGGAACAAGGTTCTAGCGCCATGCCAAATGTGTCCGAAAAAGAAGAGCAAAGCAAAGGTAGCATGACCAAAAGTGAACCAACCCCTTGGACTGCTGCGAAAAACACCATCTGATTTCAAAGTAGCCCGATCTAATTCAAAAATTTCCCCTAATTGAGAACGCCTCGCATATTTTTTTACAGTAGCAGGATCAGAATAACTTACTCCATTAAGTTCGCCACCATAAAACTCCACCGTTACCCCTACTTGTTCAACACTATATTTTGATTCTGCTCTTCTAAAAGGAACGTCTGCTCTCACAATTCCCTCTTCATCTACCAAAACAACCGGAAATGTTTCAAAAAAAGTAGGCATACGGCGTACAAAAAGTTCACGTCCTTCTTTATCTCTAAAGACAGGATGTCCTAACCAGCCAACAGCTATTCCATCCCCATTGTCCATTGAGCCCGCTCTGAACAATCCCCCTTTTGCTGGATTATTACCAATATAATCATAAAAGGCTAATTTTTCGGGAATTTTAGACCAAGCTTCTGATAAACTAATATTTTCGGCTAAACCATTGCTAACTCTTCGATATATTTCTTGCTGAAAGTATCCCTGATCCCACTGATAACGAGTAGGCCCGAATAATTCGATTGGGGTCGTTGCTGACCCATACCACATAGTTCCAGCAACTACGAAAGCTGCAAAAAAAACAGCAGCGATACTACTGGAAAGTACAGTTTCAATATTTCCCATACGTAATCCTTTGTATAGACGTTGAGGCGGACGGACACTAAGATGGAATAAACCCGCTAATATACCCAATGTACCCGCAGCAATATGATGAGAAGCTATTCCCCCCGGAACAAAAGGATCAAAACCTTCTGCACCCCATGCTGGATTTACAGCTTGTACTTTTCCAGTTAGTCCATAAGGATCGGATACCCATATCCCAGGACCATACAAACCCGTTACATGAAATGCGCCAAAGCCAAAGCAAGCTACCCCTGCAAGAAATAAATGAATTCCAAAGATCTTGGGCAAATCTAAAGAGGGTTTTCCCGTCCGGTCATCAGAGAATATTGCTAGGTCCCAATATACCCAATGCCAGATCGCTGCCAAGAAACACAAACCAGAAAACACAATATGTGCACCTGCCACACCTTCATAACTCCAAATACCCGGATTTGTTACAGTTCCTCCTGAAATACTCCAACCACCCCAGGAATCCGTTATTCCTAAACGAGTCATGAAGGGAATGACGAACATACCCTGTCTCCACATTGGATCCAGAACAGGATCAGAGGGATCAAAAACAGCTAATTCGTATAAAGCCATCGAGCCAGCCCAACCAGAAACTAGAGCTGTGTGCATTATATGCACCGCAAGTAATCGACCCGGATCATTCAATACGACAGTATGAACACGATACCAAGGCAAACCCATGGAAATACCCCTTTAGCAAAGAAAAATAGACATGATGTCACTTTATTTTATCGCATTGGAAAAGACTATCCATATCCTATGTACCTAACCCTTCTAGGGGATTCTGTGTCAGAAAGCGTTAATATTTATTTCATTCCATTAAAAATAAGAAGCCAATTCTGTTCATAAGAAGAAAGAGAAGCAGATCTATTCTATACTCGATAAGCGCCAATATGCAATGGGGCAACTTGGCCAATTTTGAAAAACGAAGAATAGATTCCTACCCCTCTTTGTTTATCATTCGAATCGCCGATTCCTTTTTCTTTATTCAATCTCTCTTACCTTGTTTATACGTATAACCTTTCAATCTATGTATTATTTCAATCTACGTATTAATATAATCTATACTATTGATATTAATAGAATCTATAGTATTCATATAGAATAAGAATAAAAATGAAGACAATAAACTGCGGATTCTTTCTTTCTCTTCTATTCTTACGTTTCCATATTAAAGTGTAGTTTTCTTACTTAAATTTAATAATATTAATCTAATATGCCCATTGGTGTTCCAAAAGTACCTTACCGGATTCCCGGAGATGAAGAAGCGACTTGGGTTGACTTATACAATGTTATGTATCGAGAAAGGACACTTTTTTTAGGTCAAGAGATTCGTTGTGAGATCACGAATCATATTACAGGTCTCATGGTATATCTCAGTATAGAAGATGGAATTAGTGATATTTTTTTGTTTATAAACTCACCAGGCGGGTGGCTAATCTCAGGAATGGCTATTTTTGATACCATGCAAACGGTGACACCAGATATATATACAATATGCCTTGGAATAGCCGCGTCCATGGCGTCCTTCGTTCTACTTGGAGGAGAACCCACCAAACGTATAGCATTCCCTCACGCGAGGATTATGCTTCACCAACCTGCTAGTGCTTATTATCGGGCAAGGACACCAGAATTTTTACTAGAAGTAGAAGAGTTACACAAAGTTCGCGAAATGATCACAAGGGTTTATGCACTAAGAACAGGCAAACCCTTTTGGGTTGTATCCGAAGACATGGAAAGGGATGTTTTTATGTCAGCAGACGAAGCCAAAGCTTATGGACTTGTCGATATTGTAGGGGATGAAATGATTGACGAGCACTGCGATACTGATCCAGTGTGGTTTCCAGAAATGTTTAAGGATTGGTAGTGTCCGGATTTCTTTTAAAGTTATTTCAGACCCAAATTCGGGTTTTCTTCGATTTAATAGAAAATAGAAATAGAAAGACTTCATGATGATCAATCATCAGGTTAAGATGGATCTAAACCAATCCTTTTTTTCTATACACATAAACATGCCGACAGTTAAACAACTTATTAGAAACGCAAGACAGCCAATACGAAATGCTAGAAAAACGGCTGCGCTTAAAGGATGCCCTCAGCGTCGAGGAACATGTGCTAGGGTGTATGTGCGACTCGTTCAGATCATAACTTCAAACAAATAAAATAAAATAAAATTGAAGTATCCATGATTAGTACCAATGAATAGGATATAGCTTTTCTATCCTAGATTTCTATGGTATATGGAATTTTTGGTTTCCTTTGGTGCAAATCCAATTATCTAAATTGGAAATAAGAAGCAATTCCCCCATTGGTAGCAAATGGTTATCCATTAAGCGGAGGAAATAGTAATAAAAAGAAAAAGGCTTATGCTCCTTTATCTTAAAAGAACGGACTAACAGGGTCAGCTACTTAGCCAACTTTCATAATTAAATACCGTCACTGTATGGATAACTCTTATTGTGAAAAGAGCTATTTACTCTATAATGGATAGGTAGAGCCAAAGAATGTGAACTATACAAGTTCACAATACCTTTTGATGAAAGATAAGGGCTCCGGTGTATAGAGAGGGCCTTACCGTTTAAAAGGGAACCATAGAAACGATGGAACCCACTATTTTTTGAGTATCGTTGGAATTAATTCGTTATTTCGCATAGAAATAACTGAACGGAGTGGAATAAAAAATCGTGGTTGGGAAGGTTACTATAGCAAAAGCCATTGGAATTAATATTTTATATATCGGAATAATTAGTTTTGTTATTAATGGAAAAAAGGATGGCTAAAAGAAGAGAAATAATTAGTTATTCATTAAGGTTAATTTGATTCAATGACCAGAGTTCCGCGAGGATATATAGCCCGGAGACGACGAACAAAAATGCGTTCATTTGCCTCAAACTTTAGAGGGGCTCATTTAAGACTTAATCGAATGATTACCCAACAGGTAAAAAGATCTTTTGTTTCCTCTCATCGAGATAGAGGTAGGCAAAAGAGGGATTTTCGTCGTTTGTGGATCACTCGGATAAACGCAGCAACGCGGATATATAAAGTATTTGATAGTTATAGTAAATTAATACACAACCTGTACAAGAAGAAATTGATTCTTAATCGTAAAATGCTTGCACAAGTAGCTGTATCAAATCCAAATAATCTTTACACGATTTCCAATAAAATAAAGATCATCAATTAAAGGGATAAATAAAGTAATATACTGGAATAATAAAAACCGAATTCCCGGAGAGGAAACTCCGGGAAGATACAATAAATTAAGATTAAGTGGTAGGAATCAACGAGCTGGATTACTTTCTTTATAATATATATAGGTCTGGCCCTTTCGAATAAAACATCAACAATCGGAACTTAAGTTCCGATTGTTGTTTCTTAAATTTTGCTTGTAGTTTCTTAAGTTTCGATTGGAATTGTACTTTTCCGTTAATTGAGGAATATGTCTATTTTTTATGGGTCTAGAACCCGTAATTATTGAAATTGACTGGGCTTGAAATTGCTTTTCGTTCTCATAGTTACGAAACGGTAAGAAAGATAAAATACGAGCCTGTTTTATAGCAAGAGTAATTAATCGTTGTTGTTTCAAGGTTAATCTATTTATTCGTCTAGATAATATTTTTCCTTGTTCACTAATAAATCTATTAATTAAACTCATGTTTCTATAATCAATTCGATCTCCCGGGCCAATCCGAGGACGCCTACGAAAAGGTTGTTTAGATTTACGAAAAGGTTGTTTGAATTTACGAAAAGTTTGCTTGGATTTACGAAAGGTTTGCTTGGATTTATTAAAAGTTTGTTTGGATTTACGAAAGGGTTGCTTAGATTTAAGAAAAGGTTGTTTAGATGTATACATGATTTATTCCTTATTTAAAATTTTAAAATTGAAAAAAAAAAATTCATTTATTTTAGTTATTTTATTAATTTCGGATCCAGAAGAAGTAGCTTTGATCCATATCTTATTTAATTCATCTTATAGTATATGAATACCCTCTATACATATGAAATAATATCTACCGGAAATCAGATGAGTTGATTTTTATTTTATACTATAGTTTTTTTATATATTAAATATGAAGTTCTTACTCTTTCCGTTTTTTGGAAAGATCGAACATACGATGGATGTTCCTATTTCTTTATTTCATGATGAGTCGTATGCTTGCGACAATAACGACAAAATTTTTTGAATTCTAATTGTCCGGGTGTATTGTGGCGATTCTTTTGAGTACTATATCTAGAAATCCCCGTCGATTCCTCATTGGCACCTTTTCGAACACAACTGATGCATTCCAAAATAACTCTGATTCTAACATCTTTCCCCTTGGCCATGAACCCCCTTTTCCATTTGGATTGACTTAACTTAATTCTTCTACTTATTCTTTTATTCTTTTATTGTGAATCCGAAGAAGAAGAATAAAATCCATTAGAATAAATTTTTTGAATTCTTAAATTAAGTAATAAAAAATAAAGAAATAATTAAAGAATACAACCCTTGTCGAATTAGCAAAGATTTTGCTTCGAAACCCTTTTCATTTAATTAGCTAGCCCAGCCTTTTTCTATGCTCTTATTTCTGAGGCCTGGTTTAGCTTGGATACCGCTTTAAATTGAATTTTTTTTTTATGGAATTTACCAAATTTTTCATGACTCTGAGGTTCAACCCAATGCATCTTTTCTTTCTTTTTCCTTACGATACTAAATAAAAATAAAAGGATTGAAAAGGGTCTAATTTTGTCATGTCACAAAGAATTCTATTCCTCAATTAAAAAAAAGGGAATGACAAAGCATCCGGAAATAAACGATTAATTTCTATCAATAAACCTGCTAAAGCACCAAACCATAGAGTACTTAGCACGGGTGCTACAGAGAGATATGTTTTTATATCCCGCATCGAGAATCCTCCTTCCTTGTTGGAATACATATATGATCAGAAACTCTTGCCCAAGATTGTTATGCTATATATAAAATGAACCATATAGACGAAATTTTCCTATCCCTAAAAAAGAAAAAGATGACCCCTTCTTCCTATACATTACCAAGGAAAATTACTTTTCCTTTTTTTATAGGCGAAATTCTATTGGATTTTAGATGTATATAATTCCTTAATTATATGAGACCAAAAAGAAGAAATGACAGGAGGGTTCTATATAGATAGAGAAATAAGAAGAAAATTACGATGTGGAAAAGAAGACAGAAATTGTGTACAATGGCATTGTACAACAATTTTGAAAAGGGATGTAGCGCAGCTTGGTAGCGCGTTTGTTTTGGGTACAAAATGTCACAGGTTCAAATCCTGTCATCCCTACCTATTACTTTTTTCTTCTTTATGGGCAGTAGCGAAGAGATCAATTGAAAAAAAGTGGGTATAACTTGAATTTGTGGAGACTATACGTACGTGAGATACGTTAGGAATAGAAAAATATTTTATTTTTGAATGAAATGAAAGCGCTCTTAGTTCAGTTCGGTAGAACGCGGGTCTCCAAAACCCGATGTCGTAGGTTCAAATCCTACAGAGCGTGATTCCATCTATCTTATGTCGAAGCAGAGTAAAATAACTTAACAAAACAAAGTTGAATTGCAACTCGAATTTGACCTCCTCTCTGGTCTGGAGGAGGTCAATAAAAAAATCAAAATTACTCAATCAAAGATCCAACTGATCCCCCCGCCTGTATTGCAAATATGCAGTCACGAATAATCCCGCTAAAGTAATAGGAATTAGGCCTAAGACGATTCCAAATAGAAAAACTTCAATCATTTTGATTTGTTCGAGGGGATAAAAAAAGAGGTACGATCTATCCCTAATATAGTACTCTAAATTATCCACGAATCTCAATGACCAAGAAAAAAATTCGTAATTAGTGTGGAAAAGCGTCGTAGAATACCAGGAATCTAAAAGAAAGATTTTTCTTTTCTGACTTATTCAGTTAATTCAAATAAGACGTATCTTGTTCAAGCCAATAAATAGAGCTGGGGTTATAGTTAAAGCAGCTAGTAGAAAACCGAAATAACTAGTTAAAGTAAGCATGAAAGAGTTAATTTCCTTTTTTTTTTACTACACTACATATGTTGGTAAAGCACTTACCTAAGTTATGGGAAATTCATAATTCATCAGTTATTTTAGATAATACTAAAAAACAAGATAGAGTGAGATACAGAAGTGTAAAAGAAAGTGGATTCATCAGATGATACATGAGTCCCTAATTCCGAATCAAGAGATTGTTGTGGAATTTTTCAATTGAGTAAAGTAATAATATTAAGAACTAGATCATGTAATCAAGAACTAGATCATGTAATCCCGTTGAAAAAATGGAATTCGATTTTAAGGGGAATTTTGGAATAATAAATAAATAAACAATTGAATTTACTTTATTTTTATTCCTTTTTTGAACTCCAACCAAAGTAGATTCGAAGACGAGTCACTTCAATTATCCTTTTAAGTTATATCTTCTGTCTTTCCCTATTTCATCGCATAAACTTCCACGCTCGCAGTTTGGTCAAAAAAGTTAGACCTAATCCAACAAACAAGACAAGGATTAATTACGAATCTTGACTCTTCAAAGAATTTATTCATTTTTTTATAATGGGTTATCTACTATTTTTTATAATGGGTTATCTACTATTGGATTTTCTATTTATTAGATATTATGCTAACTAATGAAATTCTTTAACTTTAAAGGGAAAGATTGGATTGGAAGAATACTTTTAACTAAAAAAGGATAGATTTCATATATACTTGTCCTTATATTGTGTCAGTATGAGAATATTTT